TTTTGATGTTATTTGACGTACAATAATTTCTATATGCCTATTATGTATCTGCACCCCTTGGGATCGATAAACCTTTTGAACCTTATTAACCAAAGAGATACGACTTTGCACTATAGTTAGCTCAGCACCAATCAGGAATGCCCAAGGAATTCCAAGAATTCTTGTTATACATTTGTTCCAAGTCTCAATCCTCTTTTCGAGATTCATCGATATTGAATCAATCGAACGCACTTCTAACACCTGTTCCACTTTTGGAAGACCTTGCGTTATATCACCAGATCTTGATTTTTCATATATAAATGTAACTAATGTATCTCCTTCGTAAAGTATTTCCCCATAATGTCCATGAACAGTTGCTCCTGGAGTAGCCAAATAAGGCTTAGCTGATCGTATTACCACAGAATCAACTTGAAGAATTAGAACTTGACCCGATTTTAAATGCGGTCCTTTTTTGGCTATACATACATTTTCACAAAGAAACTGCCCAAGACTAACGATTGTAGATGTCTCTTCACAACAATTGTAATGCAGAAAATACCAATTCAAATTGAATGGATTCAAAATGATGTTACTGCACGAATAGGGATTATAAATTTTACCTTTTTCATCCAGTAAATAATATTTAAGTATTTGAAAAATCTGTTTTAAATTGTCAAGTTGCAAATAGTTAGTTACCAAGATTTGATTATGGGTTATTAAATCGGAAAATAAATCAAAATTATAAATTGGAAAGCCTGTTCCTAAGGGGCCCAACGGATTCCTAATTGGAATTAGGGAGTCCTCTTTGATTGATTCTTTTATCACATTGGGAGATTTTACATCGTTGAATGGGCCTGTTCGAAAACAATTGGATGATGACAAAATTATCAAAGATTGAGATTCCTTATTTTGATTCAATAACGTATGAATAGTTCCTTGATTTGGATTAAGGGATTCTTGAATCCTTGCCTTGGAATAGGAATAAATGGAAGAAAACGGATTGACATTAGCGCGATCTGATCCATTCTCAGAGATTAATCCTGAACCCGACAGATCATTTCTTTTTCCGGTATACAAAATTGGTGACTTCGCTAAGTCGATTCTTAGAAAATCTCTAATTAAACCATTTGTCCTTATTTCAACAAAGGAAGCACAGGCCTTTTCGATCTTTTTGTCTTGGTCCCAATTCAACACTAAACAAGTCCGAACTAATTGAATACTTGTGTCCCAAATTTCAAGAATTGGGTCGTAATAAAGGATATAGTTGACAACTCGAAGTTGTAGATTATCACTTTCTTGCAAGAGATCCGGTGGGAAAAGTCTTCCTAAATTTATACCATCCGTTTTTTTATATGGGACTACAGGTTGAACCAAAACAAAATATTTTTTTTCATACCTGGAAAGTTTCATTCGTTGGATATAGAGCCAATTTTTTAATTTTTTGTATTCTTTGGAATTTCGTTTTCCCCCTCCTGGTGGTATCAATCGGAATGCCTTGTTTGTCTTTCCAGGAAAATGGATATCTCCAGAAAAGATTATTAGTTTCATTTTTTCTGCTTTTTTCTTCACTCGGACCAATCCACCTACCCGACTTCTTCTATTTAAAGTGATTTGTGTATCTATCCCAATAATACTATTGTGCCGTACCATTATGGAACAAGATTCGGCCAAAATGTGGACTTCCACGGGAATAAAAAAAAACGGATTTACTTCCTTTTGGTATTTTGGCCAAAATACCTTGACTCCTCGATACTCAATCAACTCCTCTTCATTAACGATTGAATTCAGTTCTCTAGTCTCATATTTAGTAAGTCCCGAGCTCTTTCTTATATATCGAGGATCGTCGAAATAAGCAAGAATACTATTTCTACGGAGAATACCATTTCGGGGGATTTCAATTGAGATACCTGAAGAAGGTATTAATTGGTTCTCGCCCTCTTGAATCGATTCGAATGGGATGGTGACTCTATTTCTTCGCCTCTTTGCCAATAAATCCGAATTCCCCTCGAGAACGGCCGGATTTCTGAGATTACAACGACCGGTACATGTCATTCGATTAAGTTCTGAATAATCAGGAATCCTATCTCCTTTTTTATTTTTACCAGAAAAATACGAACTAAAAAATTTGTGTCTCACTTGATTATTAGTTACTGAGGGGTTAGAAATATATCTTCGCTTAACAGAAAGAGAATAAGCGTTCATTTGATCTTGATCCTTGTGGATCGAACAGGGGCCTGGACTGGATCTCCAGGGCTCCCCTAATAATATCCATAAATGACTTGTTTTTGGTAAGAGATGAATATTACCATATGTAAATTCAGGTGCATGGTACACATCGGTATTCCAGTGCATTTCGCCTTCTGAGTCAGAATAAATATGTTTTCGAACCTTCTCTTTCAAATTCAAAGTGGATGTTCTCGCGCGAATCTCAGCAATGACTTGTTCTGATTCTACATATTGATCGTTTTGAACTAAAAGAAAACTTTTGGGCGGAATACACACATTGTGTATAATATCTTCACTTTCAATAGTTACATACAAGTCTCTAGAACATAGAAAAGCAGGATGTCCATGACGTGTACGTGTCGGATGAACCAAATCCTCATTGAATTTTATTTTTCCATTAGAAGGGGCTCGGACATGTTCTGCAGTACCCCCTGTGAATACTCCGCCGGTATGAAAAGTTCTTAATGTTAATTGAGTACCTGGTTCTCCAATAGATTGACCTGCAATAATACCTACAGCTTCTCCCAATTCGACCAGGTCGTCGTGAGCTGGGCTTCGGCCATAGCATAGTTGACAAATCCAAGATGTACTCCTACAAGTAAAGGGGGTTCGAATAGAGATTGGTTGTGCTCTAAAAGTTATGAATCTATTAACAAGTCCAACCCCAATATCTTGATTTCTAGTAGCAATGCATCGCGAACCTATATATATATGATCCGCTAATACACGCCCAATTAATGTTTGGATAAAAATCCTGTCGGTCATCATTCCATTTCGAGGACTTACAGAAATACCTCGGACGGTGCCACAATCTGTTCGACGTACAACAATGTGTTGAACTACTTCAACAAGTCTGCGCGTGAGGTATCCTGCATCTGATGTTCGGATAGCGGTATCCACAACTCCTTTACGGGCTCCGTAGCAAGAAATAATATATTCTGTTAAAGAGAGTCCTTCGCGTAAATTGCTTTGAATGGGTAAATCAATCATTTGACCTTGGGGATCCGACATTAATCCTCTCATACCTACTAATTGATGTACCTGAGATGCATTTCCTCTGGCTCCCGAAAAAGACATTATATGGACTGGATTAAAAGGATCGGTCATCCGAAAATTAGGATTCATTTCTTGTCGCAAATATTCACTTGTGGCATACCAGATCTCGATCGATTGACGTAATTTTTCTACCGCGTGTACATTCCCATAATGATGGTGTTTTTCCAAAATAAAACTTTGTTGTTCAGCGTCTTGAACTAGCCATCTTTTAGAAGGTATTGTTAAAAGATCATCAATTCCTAATGAAATGGATGCGGCGGTAGCTTGTCGGAAACCCAGAGTCTTTACTTGATCCAGGATATGTGATGTATATCCTATTCCATAGTGATCAATAAATCGACTAATAAGTCGTTTCATGGCAGTTCCGTCTATCACTTTATTGTGAAAGACCTGAGTGGGCCGTTCTGCCATCAGTACCTCCATATTGCGCTGAGTAGAATTTGACAATGGGTTTGAGTCAGTGATTGGACAACTTCCTTTTCTAGATCTTGATTCACGTAGAAATTCCGCAATTTTATAGTCCTAGTTAACCCGGCGAGACTCGAATTCCCGCTGGTAGCATAGAATTACAACAGCCCTGCCAAAACCCCTGTATGGCTTCTTCTATTTCTCGATAAAGAGAAATATGCCCAAGAGTGGTTCGAATATATATATAAAGAATTTCTTTTTTTATACTTCTTACTATTAGATAGTGTCCATAAATCTCATAATAGGTCCCCAAAGATTCATAGTGAATTTCAATGGGAGCTTCTCTTGCAGCAATAACCCGTTGATCTAGTCGCCACCGCAGCCACAAAGGACTACCTAAATTGATTCGTTTTTGCCGAAAAGCTCCAATTGCATCATAGGCGTTACAAAAAAACGGTTCTTTTTTTTTTGTATACTTATAGTTATTATCTTCATTTTGATAGTTTCTACCATTACACGGATTATACCTATTTACACAAATACCCCGACGATTTCCACTCGTTAAGACATAGAGTCCACTAAGCATATCTTGAGTTGGTGCAGAAATGGGATCTCCAATAGTTGGAGACAAAAGATTCATATGAGAAAACATAAGTAAACGTGCCTCTGCTTGAGCCTCCAAAGATAAAGGCACATGAACAGCCATTTGATCCCCGTCAAAGTCCGCATTGAAGCCCTTACAAACTAATGGGTGTAAACAAATAGCGCGCCCTTCTACTAAAATGGGGAGGAATGCCTGTATGCCTAATCTATGCAGAGTAGGCGCTCTATTCAGCAATACAGGATGGTCATCCAGAATTTCTTGAAGTATTTCCCATACAATCGGTTTTTTTTTACGAATTTGACTCTTAGCAACTCCGATGTTCGAAGCAAGATGTTTTCTAATTAGGTCACGAATTACAAATGCCTGGAAAAGTTCTATTGCTATTTCGCGAGGCAATCCACATCGATGTAATGAAAGTGAAGGGCCCACGACAATCACTGACCGCCCTGAATAATCGACGCGTTTACCAAGCAGAGTCTCGCGAACTCTTCCTTCTTTGCCTTCAATTACATCTGAAAGCGACTTGTAAACTCTATTATGATCATCCCTCATTGGTTGTCCGCAGATTCCATTATCAAGAAGTGCATCCACTGCTTCTTGTAGCAATTTTTCCTGAGATATTATTAATTCTTCTGGCGTAGCTATACTTGTTGTTAATAGATCTGTAAGAGTATTATTCCGATAGATAATTCTTCTATAGATTTCATTAATATCCGAGGTCACCAGT